CTGCTCAACGGCCCCTTTACGTAATTCTTCCGAATTTCGAATAGTACTTAAAATCCTCTGTTTTCGATTATCTAATAAATCATTTAATGAAAGTAGATTATCTTACCATTAATTTCACAACTTCCATGATCTCTTCCCGAACCAAACATGAATCTTTCGATTCATTTGGCTCTCACGCTCAATTATTTATTTATGGTATGAGTATTCCCATAGCTTTTTTAATGTAATGAGCCTACCTTCTCTTTTCTGTTTGTAGTTAAACATATCAAAACTTATAAAATAAAAAACCAGAATATTAGGAAGACTCTTCCGACTAGACCAGATCAAAATCTAAAATTGTCAGCAAAGTTGTTTTTTTATTTGTACTTTTTTTTTTCATTTTTTTGAATGAAAAAAGGAAATATGATTATAAAAATTAAAATAATAATTATATTATATTTTTGTTTCTTCAAGTCCAAAAATTCCTCTTTTTTATACATAGGTCGTCGATTCAGCATTAGATAAAAAAAGGAAACAAAGTTCCTTTTTTTATCTCGTAAATAGTTTCAATTTATTTATTGATATGAGTGTTATATATCAAAATCAAATAAATTACCAATTTTTTTGAACTATTTGGTTACTAACGTAGTGGTAGAAAGAATACCATGTTTTGTCCGGACTTTAAACAATTTAGCTTTAACCATGTTAAAGGTCTCGCATTATTGGTTGATAGAGAATCAAAGTGGATTTACCAATAAATCACGAAATGCTATGGTTCTTGCATATAATTTCTTAATTTATTCAGAAGAAATTCGTCGAGATCGTGCACTTTTTTACTATTTCCCCTATCCCTTATAAATACCATAAGTGCAGATGGATGGATCCATCCTATTCTTGAAATAAACAACTCGCACACACTCCCTTTCCAAAATAAATCAATACACCAAGCACTACACTTAGATTTATTGGATTTGTTGCTAAAATATCGGTATTAAACCCGAAACTTCCGGCATATGGCCAGTGGCCCAAGTAAACGAAAGAATCAATTACATTTTTCATATATTCTCCTCTCTTTTCTTTTGGATAGGACTAACAAAGAACAGAGTTCTTTTTGTATCACTCCGATCGCCCTTTTTTTTTGATCGATTTCTTTTTTTTTTTTTTTATTTATTTCCACTTTATTTATTTAATGAGAATAAAAGAAATCTAGTAATTTCATTTGTTTTGTTTAAATTTTTTTACATTTTAAAAAATTTTCTAATAAGATACTTTACTTAGACTTTAGACTTAGTGATATCAATTGAAAAATATTTCATTTGTTGAAACACTTCCAAACAATGAAAATAAAAAAGTTTTCTATTGTACTAAGCTAAAGACAGAAAGGAAGAAAGCAAGTGAATGCGGTAATTCCTCATCTTCAAATCAACCCTTCCTAGGTATTGTCTCAATAAATAAGTAATTTTTTAGTAACGTGTTAATATAATTCTAAGAAGCAAAGGAAAATTCCAAGTTAAGAGTTAATAAGAAAAAAGTCTCTAAGGTATTTTTTTTATATTTTGAGGATTAAACAAAAGGATTCGCAAATAAAAGTGCTAATGCCACAACCAGTCCGTAAATTGTTAAAGCTTCCATAAAAGCTAGACTAAGCAATAAAGTACCTCGTATTTTACCCTCTGCTTCCGGTTGTCTCGCAATACCTTCTACAGCTTGGCCCGCAGCAGTACCTTGACCAACTCCAGGTCCAATAGAAGCAAGCCCCACGGCCAATCCAGCAGCAATAACGGAAGCGGCAGAAATCAGTGGATTCATGGTAAGTTCCTCACACAAAACAAAAAAGAAGAAATGGTTAATGATACAATCAACCAATCAATTATGACTTTTTTAATTAAGATCCACAAGTTGAAATAATAATATTAATTACTAAATTAAAAAACGGAATCGTCAGAACTATCTCGTTTTTAGTTTTTAACTATCATAGAGTTTTTGTAAATCCATATGCATACAGTTGTAACTATTGTATTTCTTTGTTTCGAACCATTCTTTCATTTAATTCTTCGTTCTTTACTACACTACACTATTGTTAAGTTTATTTATTTTTTCATTAAAAAAAAATTGCTAGAAGAGAAGGACTGATATTGAAATCTATCTAAATGCAGTGTGAGCTGCAATCAATATCAATCAAATTATCAAATTAATTTAATACCAAATTAATCCAATATAAATATAAATTAATATAATAAAATATATATATTAATATGTAATAGTAATAAAAAAGTTAATATGTAATACATATTATGTAATAAAAAAGTACCAATAGATATTAATTATTAATATCTTAACTTAAATTATTAACTTAAATTAAAAATTTATTTATTAATTATTTATTTATAATTATAATAAATTATATTATTTGTAATTTGTATTGTATATTATACAATATTATCAATTATCAAATAATAATAAATAAAATAATAACAAAAATTTTGAATATTTTAATATAAAAATATAAGAATTAAGGAATTAAGAATATATATATAAATAGATATATAAATAAGAAATATATAATGAATTGAATCTAATTTCAATTTGAATTAAACCGGATAATAAATATATATATATTTATTTTATGTTGTATATTGTTCATATATAACATAACAAATATGAATAATGAGGATCCAGATTATGATTATAGGATTGGTTGTAATTAGGAAAAATATAAATTCTAGCCTTACAATACTATAATAAAATAAATAAAAAATAAAATAAATAAAAATAAATAAATATAATAAACAATACTATAAAAAAAATAAATATTATAATAAATATTATATAGTTATGTAATATAGCGATATTATGGATAGACTTATCTCATATAACTAAATAAAGAATTTTTAATGTGATTCTAATATCACATATCCATTCTTTTCTTCCATAATGTAAACCATCCTAATTTTTTTTTAATTGATTCTGGAATAGAATAATTCCTAGAAAAATAGACGGGGTTTAGAGCCTATAGACATTATTACATATATTATACTCTAACTATAACCTTCCCAGCCCTTCTTTTTTTTTTAGAATTCTGTTGGAATATTGTCTATCTTTTCTCCTACAATTCTAGATGATGGAATCATACACTATTATCTTACCCATCCAATTGGATTATCATGAATCATGTGGGATAAGCTTGCTTAATAATAGAATTAAAAAAAAAGACTATTTGAAAAGCTAGTTAATGATGACCTTCCATGGATTCACCTATATAAGCCGCGGCTAAGGTTGCAAAAATAAGAGCTTGAATACCACTTGTAAATAATCCAAGAAACATGACAGGTATAGGAACTACTGAAGGGACTAAAGAAACAAGAACAACAACTACTAATTCATCGGCTAATATATTTCCGAAAAGTCGAAAACTAAGAGATAAAGGTTTTGTGAAATCTTCTAGGATGTTAATTGGTAAAAGGATGGGGGTTGGTTGAATGTATTTCCCAAAATAACCCAATCCTTTTTTGCTAAGACCCGCATAAAAATATGCGACGGACGTGAGTAAAGCTAAAGCAACAGTAGTATTTATATCATTCGTGGGTGCAGCTAATTCTCCATGAGGTAACTGTATAATTTTCCAAGGTAAAAGAGCACCTGACCAGTTAGAAACAAAAATAAAGAGGAACATAGTTCCAATAAAGGGAACCCAAGGGCCATATTCTTCTCCAATCTGGGTTTTGCTTAAGTCTCGAATAAATTCAAGGATATATTCAAAGAAATTCTGACCGTTGGTCGGAATGGTTTGTGGATTCCGAACAGCTATAATGACTGAACCTAATAAGATAGCAATTACTACCCAAGAAGTGATAAGTACTTGGGCATGGATTTGTAAACCTCCTATTTGCCAATATAAATGTTGGCCTACCTCTACACCCGATATATCGTATAACCCTTTGAGTGTTTTAATGGAACATGGTATAACATTCATATTGTCCTCTAGCAGAAATTGAACTTCAAAAAAGAAATTATTTTGATTCAACCATCTCTATCTCTTTTTCAACTCACCAATATGAATCAAAAATCGTATTCATTAATTGTATATTTAAGATATCAAGAATTTACATAGGATACCAAGAAATCACGTAATATAATAACATATTATCAATATGCCCGCACTTACCTTTTTGCTTTTTTTTATTTAATTCAAGAATAGTAACCGAATCCAAAAAATCCCCCCTTAATCATAATCAAGGATTTCTTATATAGCTAGAGCGGCCCTCACAAATTGCGGATACTAATTTGTTAAGAACCAATCGGATTGAAGCTATAGCATCATCGTTGGATGGAATCGAAATATCTGCGAGATCCGGGTCACAATTTGTATCGATTAAACAAATCGTCGGAATACCCAAAATTACACACTCTCGAAGAGCCGTATATTCTTCTTGCTGATCAACGATGATCACAATATCAGGCAACCTCGTCATATATTTGATACCGCCGAGATATGTTTGCAAAGTAAATAATTTTCTCTTCAATATTGCCGCATCTCTTTTGGGAAGACGGTTGAGTTTACCCATCTTTTGTTCTGCTCTTAAATCCCTGATCTTTTGAAGTCTCGTTTCCGTAGTAGACCAATTTGTTAACATACCACCAAGCCATTTTTTATTAACATAATGACACCGGGCTCTTATTGCAGCCGATGCTACTGAATCTGCTGCTTTATTTTTGGTACCAACAATTAAGAAGGTTCTTCCCCTACTTGCCGCATCAAAAACTAAATCAGAGGCTTCTGATAAAAAACGAGCAGTTCCAGTGAGATTTGTAATATGAATACCTTTACGCTTTGCAGAGATGTAGGGGGCCATTCTAGGATTCCATTTCTTAGTACCATGACCAAAATGAACTCCGGCCTCCATCATCTCTTCTAAATTAATGTTCCAATATCTTCTTGTCATTTTTCCCACACTTCCTTTTTGTTTTTTTTTTTAACTTTAACAAAGATACGAGGTACTTTGAAATAAGTAATTGTTCCGATGGAACCTTCTGCCGGGAATTGACCTTTAATACACAGTACAAACCATTAATGTCTTTTAATTACTTATTTTTTTATCAATATTCGAACAAGAACAAGATAGTTAAGTTAAAAGAAAAGCCAGACCAGATAATTAAAAACAGATAATTAAAAGATAGTTAAAGATAGTTAAAGTAAAAGAATCCGCTCTTAGGAATCATGAAATCGCGTAAATGATTGTTCTAATGTCTCATGGAAATTGTTTGGTACATAAGAACAAAATAATTCTCTATGGTGTAACAAAAGATCTTTTATTTCCAAGTCAAATAGATTCTTTCTTTTGATTTCCAAATAAAAGTTTTTGTCCTTACTTGAACGGTGCACTAATTTTTTGAATCCTGTACCAACAGGTATAATTCCACCTAGAACAACATTCTCTTTCAGGCCTTTCAACCAATCAATACGACCTCGTAGAGCAGCTTTTGCTAAAACTCGAGCGGTTTCTTGAAAACTTGCTTCGGATATGAAACTTTGAGTATTCAAAGATGTCCTTGTTATTCCCAATAGGATTGCGCGATAAGAGATCGCTTCGTCCAAAGCGCGCCCCACTCGTTCCGCTCGCAACAATCCAATTAATTCCCCAGGTGAAAAAACATTAGACATTCCATCTTCTGAAACCAACACCTTTGATGTTACTTGACGTACAATAATCTCTATATGTCTATTATGGATCTGTACCCCCTGAGATCGATAAACCCTTTGGATTTTATTAACCAAAGAGATACGACTTTGAGCTATGGTTAGCTCGGCTTGAATCAAGAATCCCCTGGGGATTCCAAAAATTTTTGGTATACCTTTGTTCCAACCTTCAACTCTCCTTTCAAGGTTCATTGATATTGAATCAATCGAACGTACTTCTAAGATTTGTTCCACTTTTGGAAGACCTTGTGTTATGTCACCAGATCTTGATTTTTCATATATAAATGTAACTAATGTATCTCCTTCGTAAAATATTTTACCATAATGGCCATGAATAGTTGCTCCTGGAGTGGCTAAATAGGGCTTAGCGGATCTTATAATTAAAGCGTCAACATCAACAATTATAATTTGCCCAGATTTTTTTATGTGCGGTTTGTATTTGAATAGACATATATTTTCACAAAAAAATTGTCCAAGGCTAATTATTGTAGATGTCTCTTCCCAATAATCGTGATGGAGAAAATGCCAATTCAAATGGAATGGATTCAAAATGATGTTACTGCATGGATCGGGATTATAAATCCTCCTATTTTCATCTATTAAACAGTATTTAAGAACTTGAAGTACTTGGAAAGTCTGTTGAAAATTACCAAGTAGCAAATATTTCTTTAACAAAATCTGATTATAAGTTATTAAATGGTAAAATGAATATAAATTTACCATTTTAGGGACAATAGTCCCCAAAGGACACAACAAATCCTTAATTGGGATTATGGGATCCGATTCTTTTATCATGTTATATTTCGAACCATTGAATGGACCAACTCGAGAACAATTGGATGATGACAAAATTATCAAAGATTGGCATTCCTTATTTCGATTCAACAATGTACCAATAGTACCTTGATGTTGTGTAAGTAATTGAATACTAACCTTGCAGTAAAAAGGATTTATATTTGTACGATCTAATCCATTATCGGAAATCAATCCTGAACTTGCCCTATCATATCTTTTTCCGATATACGAAATGCTGGACTTTACTAACTCAATTCTCATGAAATTTCGAATCAGATCATTTCCCTTTACCTCAATAAAGGAAGCACGAATCTCTTTCGGAGAACCATTTTGTTCTGGATCCCAATTCAATATTAAACAAGTGCGAACTAATTGAATACTTGTGTGAAAAATTCCTCGAATTGACTTGCCATTTCCATAAAGGATATAATTGACAACTCTAAGTTGGACATTATCCTTTTCCCGCAAGAGATCTTGAGGAAAAAGTGTTGCTAAATTTATGCCATCAGTTATTTCATATGTGACTACGGGTCGAACCGAAACAAAATACTTTTTCTTTGTGGGTGTGATCCGTTGGACATAGATCCAATTTTTCAATTTTTTTGATTCCTTAGAATTTTTTTTTTTTGTTTTCGGTGGTATAAAAATGCCGCTGTGCTTAGATATCTTATCTGCCTCTCCAGGAAAATAAATATCTCCGGAAAATATTTTTAGTTCAATATTTTTTTTTTTTCTCTCCAGGCGGACTAATCCGCCTATTCGACTTCTTGTATTTAAAGCGAGTTGTGTATCTACTCCAATGATACTATTGTTCTGGACCATTATCAATGAAGATCCAGGTAAAATATGCACTTCCTCGAGAATAAAAAAAAAATGATCTACTTTCATTTGGTATTTCGGAATAAATTCTTTTGATCCTCTATACTCAATCAAATCCTCTTTTTTGATAATTGAATTGACCTCTACGGTCCCATATTTAGTAATTCCCGAATTATTTCTTCTGTATCGTGGATCATCAAAAAAAGCAAGAATACTATTTCTACGTAAAATACCCTGTTTTGGTATTTCAATTGAAATACCAAAACAGGGTATTAGTTCATTCTCTCGTTTTTGATCATATTGTAATGGGATGATGAATCTATTTCTTCGCTTTTTCGCCAAAAAATAAGAATTCCCTTGGATAATAGAAGGATATATAATATTCCAATGACCATTATATATGGTTTGATCAGGTCTTGTTGAATAGTTAAGAATTTTCTTATCTTTTTTATCAGAAGTATCTAACAATTTATATCTTACTCGACCGTTAGTCATTGATAGATCAGAGATATATTTTTCTTCGACAGAAAAAGCAGGAGGATTCATTTGATCTTGATCCTTGTGGAGCGAAAAAGACACTATACTACTAGATCTGCACGAACCTCCTGCTAATATCCATAAATGACTTGTTTTTAATAATAGATGAACATTACCATATGTATATTCAGGTGCATGGTGTACATCAGTACTCCAGTGCATTTCTCCCTCTGATTCAGAATAAATATGTTTTCGTACCTTCTCTTTAAAATAAAAAGTGGACGTTCCAGCACGAATTTCAGCAATTACTTGTTCTGATTCTACATATTGATTATTTTGAACTAAAATCAAACTCTTTAGTGGAATATTTACATTATGTAGAATATCCCGACTCTCAATAGTTACATACAAGTCCATAGAACATAGAAAAGCGGGATGCCCATGACGGGTACGTATGGGATGAACCAAATTCTCATTCAATTTTATTTTTCCATTAGAAGGAGCTCGTACATACTCGGCAGTACCACCCGTGAATACTCCACCAGTATGAAAAGTTCTTAATGTTAGTTGAGTCCCTGGTTCCCCAATTGATTGACCTGCAATAATACCTACAGCTTCTCCCAATTCGACCAGGTCACCATGAGTAGGACTCCGACCATAACATAATTGGCAGATCCAAGATGTACTCCTGCAAGTAAAGGGAGTTCTAATATATATTGGTTGTGCTCGAAAGGTTATGAATCGATTTATAAGTCCAATCCCAATATCTTGATTTCGAGTGGCAAGACATCGCAAACCAATATATATATCGTCTGCTAATACACGACCAATTAGTGTTTGGACAAAAATTTTTTCTGTCATACCATTTTGAGGGCTCACGGAAATACCTCGGATAGTACCACAATCTGTTCTACGTATAATAATGTGTTGAACTACTTCAACAAGTCTACGTGTGAGGTATCCAGCATCTGATGTTCGTACAGCAGTATCTACAACTCCTTTGCGAGCTCCATAGCAGGAAATTATATATTCTGTCAAAGAAAGTCCTTCACGTAAATTGCTTTGAATGGGTAAATCAATCATTTGTCCTTGGGGATCCGACATTAATCCTCTCATACCCACTAATTGATGTATCTGAGATGCATTTCCTCTAGCTCCTGAAAAGGACATTATATGTACTGGATTAGAAGGATCAGTCATACGAAAATTAGGATTCATTTCTTGTCTCAAATATTCACTTGTAGCATACCATATCTCAATGGATTGACGTAATTTTTCTACCGCGTGTACATTCCCATAATGATGGTGTTTCTCTAAAATAAAACTTTGTTGTTCGGCGTCTTGGACTAACCATCCCTTCGAAGGGATTGTTAAAAGATCATCAATTCCTAATGAAATAGATGTAGCAGTGGCTTGCTGGAAACCCAAAGTTTTTATTTGATCCAAGATATGTGATGTATATGCCATTCCGAAATGATCGATTAACCTCCTAATAAGTCGTTTCATAGCAGTTCCATTTATCACTTTATTGTGAAAGACCGGATCAGCCCGTTCTGCCATAAGTACCTCTTCTCTTATATTTCTTCTGCTAAGTAGGATTCGACAATGGACCCAAGTCAATGATTCGAAAACTTCCTTTCCTCAATCTTGATTCACACAGAAATTCATAAATTAGAATACCAGTGAAATTTGGGAGACCTGAATTACCCTAGGCACTAGGCACAAACATCGCCTAATCTAAGAAATTAGATTAGATAGCGTATGAGTAGGCTCGACAAAAACCCTGTATGGCTTCTTCTAATTCTCTATAAAAAGAAATATGACCAAGAGTAGTTCGAATGTATATAGAACGGATTTCTTTTGTTATACTTCCTACTATTAGATAGTGCCCATAAATCTCATGATAAGTACCTAAAGATTCATATTGAACTTCGATGGGAACTTCTCTTGAACCAATGACACGTTGATCTCGTCTCCATCGGAGCCACAAAGGACTATCTAAACTGATTCTTTTCTGTCGATAAGCTCCAAGTGCATCATAGGAACTAGAAAAATAGGGTTCTTTTTCCCTCGTATACTTATAGTTATTATTATGATTATCAACTATTTTTTTTTGGTAGTTTCCACTATTATATAGATTATACCTATTTGCACAAATACCTCGACGATTTCCGATTGTTAATAAATAGAGTCCAATAAGCATGTCTTGAGTTGGTACAGAAATAGGATCCC